TTTGGTTGAATCATACCGACTTACCTCAACCTTGACTCTATCCCCCGGTAGTATCCGTATAAAACTACGTCGAATCTTTCCTGAAACATAACCTAGAATCAGATCTTCATTATCTAAACGAACCCGGAACATGCCATTGGGAAGCGATTCGGTAATTAAACCCTCATGAATCCATTTTTGTTCTTTCATTCCAGGTAAAGTCCCCTTGAAGTATCAACTAATGAAGGAGGAACAATATTAGACAACTCGTCCCTTTTCTTTTTTATTTTACAATTAAAAATTGTAAGTTTTGGGTCCAATTTGTATATTAAAAAGATTACCATATATAACACAAAATTTCTCCGCCGATTCTTTCTAGCCGAGCCTCTCGGTCTGTCATTATACCTCGAGAAGTCGAAATAATTACAATTCCCATCCCGCCTAAAATTCGAGGAATTCGTCGATAATTAGAATAGATTCGTAGACCAGGTCGACTGATCCGTTTTAAATTTAAAAGATTTCTACAGGGCCTTTTCCTATTCCTTCTATGTCGTAGCGTTAAAACCAAAAAATCTTTGTTGTTTTCTCGATGTTTTCTCACGTTTTCGATAAAACCCTCTTTTAAAAGTATTTTGACAATATTTTCGGTAATATTAGTGGCTGTTATTCGAACTACTCTTTTTTTATCCATATCAGCATTTCGTATAGAGGTTAGTACCTCAGCAATAGTGTCTCTGCCCATGATGAACTAAAATTGTTGGTGACTCAAAATTTGATATAATCAACATGCTTATTTCTTTTTTTTTTTTTTTTTTATGAATATTTTATGAATAAAGGTATATGCGTGAGATACAATCTATTTCTCAATCCATTTCTTTCAACTATCCCACTATAAAATAGCGGGATCCCTTTTTATATTTTATATTTATAATACTTCGGGAGCTAATGAAACTATTTTAGTAAAATTTAATTGTCTTAATTCCCGGGCGATCGCGCCAAAAATTCGCGTTCCTTTTGGATTTCCTTCTTGGTCAATAACAACTGCAGCATTGTCATCATATCGGATTATCATACCGTTCTCACGTTTGAATTCTTTACAGGTACGCACAATTACAGCTCTGACCACTTCTGATTTTTCTAGGGGCATATTTGGTACGGCTTCTTTGATCACAGCAACAATAACGTCACCAATATGAGCATATCGACGATTGCTAGCTCCTATGATTCGAATACACATCAGTTCTCGAGCCCCGCTGTTATCTGCTACATTTAAATGGGTCTGAGATTGAATCATATCATTTTGTAATTTGTTCTTTTAATGCAAAGGATAAAAAAAAAAGAAATATTTTTTGTCTAAAAATAAAAAAAGAAACAAATAAGCAATTTTTTTTCACACCCAAGACTCATTTCTGTTAGTTCTACCCTTTTCTCCTTTATCCCGAAATAATGAATTGAGTCCGTATAGGCATTTTGGATGCTGCTATTGAAATAGCCCTTCTAGCTATATTTTCTTTTACTCCACCCATTTCATAAAGTATTCGACCTGGTTTAACAACAGCTACCCAATATTCCGGGGATCCTTTCCCCGAACCCATACGTGTTTCTGCGGGCCTTAGTGTAACTGGTTTGTCTGGAAATATACGTACCCATAATTTTCCACCACGACGTGCATTTCGTGTCATTGCCCGTCGACCGGCTTCTATTTGTCTAGATGTGATCCACGCGGGTTCGAGTGCCTGAAGAGCATATTTACCGAAACAAATACGATTCCCTCGATATGATATTCCCTTCATTCTTCCTCTATGTTGTTTACGGAATCTGGTTCTTTTAGGGTTATAGTTGATGGTTGATTATGAATTCCATCTCTACTGCAGAACTGGACGTGAGAGTTTCTTCTCATCCGGCTCCTCGCGAATAAAAGAATTAAAAAACAAAAAAGATTTCGAATCTTAATTAATTAAATTAAAATGAAATAATTAACTAATTAAGATTAAGAAATAATTAACTAATTAAGGTATTAAAGGTATTAAGATATACATGTATTTAAAATGTATTTAAACAGAATCGTGGAATTTTTTGAGATTTCCTATAATCTAATCTACCTATAATCTAATCTATTAGTAATCTATAGATCTTGTTTAAATAGACAATTTGTTATTTTGAAATAACAATAGAACAAATTTTTGTCTTTTTCTTTTTATCGTTATCGTCCAAATTTATCAATTAAAAAAAAAGTTTTCGCGGGCGAATATTTACTCTTCTATTTAAATTTTCGGCTTGTTTCCTGACTTCTTACAATAGATGAATTGATCTCCGGTTCATTTCGCCATCCCGACCAGTGAATCATTAAGATTCCTTTTTCACAAAAATCTTTTGCATTCACAGCTTCCATCGTTCCCATCGCTTCTTACTTAATGCTTAGGTCCAATTTTTACAACGGAGCCCATAATGTAATGCAATTTGTTCTTGAGTCAATCTTCTTAGTCTTTATTGGCTCGAAGCTCTTGATTTTTTTGTTTTG